ACTTTAAGTAAAGGATTACTTCGTTCTTGATAGTTATTTACTTAATCGGTGGATAGGAAAATACTCTGGATCGGAATCGTGGGGAGTACTCCTTCATCATTTCTACCAACATAAAGCCCCAATTAGAATCCCTTTTATGCTATGCAGTATGAACAGAAAAATCCTGTTGAATAACTTACATAATCTCTATTACGAATCCTTTGTGTACCTTGGTGTTCCTAACTATCCACCCTTTTTGGTCAAAAGGACCCCCCGCCCATTAGGGTAATACATGTCTGTTAATAGCTAGTAAAATCCCTAGATAGTTGCTCCTTTTGAACCCGCTTCAAGTCATGATGACTAATCACTCAATCTTGGGGTAAATAGTATAGTATATAATGCTTATGTTTACTTTCACTTAACACTTGTACATAGGAAATGAGACTGAATCTTTTTACTGCAAAGTAAGAAACTGTTTTTTTCACTCATATAACTATCTGGTTTAGTTCATCCACCCGAATGATGAATAAAAAATAAAAAGGTATATTCAACTCATGAAATTTCCTTCCTAGAAAGACATAGAGGAAATTTTATGTCTTAACGAATCACACGTAGAGATATTGATAACACACATAGAGTTAATGGTATTTCATAACTAATTGATTGAGCAGCAGCCCGTAAACCACCTAAAAAGGAATATTTATTATTTGATCCATAACCTGACATAAGAAGGCCCACGGGAGCAATACTTGAAATGGCAATCCATAAAAAAACACCAATACTTAAATCGGCTAGAATAAGGCGATATCCAAAAGGAATTACTAAAGAACTTAGTAGAATTGATGTGACTGCTATGGATGGTCCGATACTGAATAAACGAGTATCTCCTCTTGATGGAAGAAGATTCTCTTTGAAAAGTAATTTTGTACCATCTGCTAAAGCTTGAAGAATTCCCAAAGGCCCGGCGTATTCAGGGCCAATACGTTGTTGTATCCCCGCAGATATTTCTCTTTCTAACCAAACAATTACTAGTACACCTATTGTGATTCCTAATACAGGAGTAAAAATAGGGACAAGCATCCATATGATCTCATATACCTCTTTTAAGGATTCCAATCTAAAAAAAGAATTGATAGCTTGTACTTCTGTTGTATCTATTATCATTTTAACGATCAACTTCTCCCATAATGATATCTATGCTACCTAGTATTGTCATAATATCAGCCAATTTCATTCTTTTAACTAATTGAGGAAGGATTTGCAAATTGATAAAACCCGGTGGTCGGATTTTCCATCTCCAAGGAAAAACACCCTTATCTCCTATCAGAAAAATTCCTAATTCTCCTTTTGGGGCTTCGACTCTCACATAAAGTTCTTGTTTTGACAATTCAAAAGTAGGAGAAGGTTTTTTACTGATAAATCGATAGTCAAAATCATTCCATTCGGGATCCCATACTTTATCAAAGCGCCGGATTTCTAAATTCTCATAGGGCCCCCCCGGAATTCCTTCTAAAGCCTGTTGAATAATTTTTATTGATTCTGTCATTTCACCGATTCGTACTAAATAACGAGCTAATGAATCCCCTTCCTTTTGCCATTGAACTCCCCAATCAAATTCATCGTAAGACTCATAATGATCAACCTTTCGAAGATCCCATTGTATTCCGGAAGCTCGTAGCATTGGTCCCGATAAACCCCAATTAATTGCCTCCTCTCCGCCAATAATGCCTACTCCCTCAACTCGCTCTAAAAAAATAGGATTCCGTGTAATAACCCTTTGATATTCAGTAACTCTTGTTAAAAAATAATCACAAAAATCCAAACATTTATCTACCCAGCCATAAGGTAAATCAGCAGCGACTCCTCCAATACGAAAATAATTATGCATCATTCGCATACCGGTAGCAGCTTCGAATAGGTCATATATCAATTCTCTTTCTCTAAAAATATAGAAGAAGGGGGTCTGTGCGCCAATATCTGCCATAAAAGGGCCAAGCCATAACAAATGCGAAGCTATACGACTTAACTCTAACATAATGACTCTGATATAGCTGGCCCTTTTAGGCACTTGAATATTGCCTAACTGCTCTGGTGCATTTACAGTTATTGCTTCAGTGAACATAGTAGCTAAATAATCCCAACGTGTTACATACGGTAAATATTGTATAATTGTTCGGTTTTCCGCAATTTTTTCCATTCCTCTATGTAAATAACCCAATATCGGTTCACAGTCAATAACATCTTCACCATCTAGAGTAACAATGAGTCGAAGAACACCGTGCATTGATGGGTGCTGAGGGCCCATATTGACTATCATAAGGTCATTTCGTGTAGCTGGTGCAGTCATAAGTTTTTCCCGATTCATTCTTCCATGAATTGCTGAAAGCGAAAAGAGGTTCATCAAAATTTAAGCGAAAATTCAAAACGACTCTTCAAATTAATGATTTTTTGTTTCTCGAATCTCCAACTGTCCGATTAATTCTTTATAACGTACTCTATTTTTTTTTGACAAATAGGCGAGCAGCCGTTGACGTTTTCCTAGAATTTTACGTAGACCTCTCTGAGATAAATAGTCTTTTTTGTGCAATTCCAAATGTGAAGTAAGTCTCCGTATCCTATTGGTGAAACTCACTACTTGAAATTCAACAGACCCCTTGTTGTCTTCGTTTTCCTCTTTCAAAATAATTGCACTGAATGGATTTTTTATCATAAAAAAGCTCCTTCTACCCTTTAATTTACATATAAAATATTTTATTTGATCAGTAATAATAATATTAGTCATTTTAATGTAGTAATTAGTATACACAAGAATTTTAATTTTAGTTGTACAGGTATAAAAAAGTAGATGGTACGTTTTTACACTTACAACGTCAAATAATTTAGACCGAAAATTCGGAATATTCCATATATTCGTTTATTTTATAGATTTTATCCAAACAAATTGATACGTCATTGACTTAGTATTAAATAAAAAAGATCTAATATTAGACTGGGACGTAAGACAGGGCATATGTGCATCTGTTTGCTTTTCTATATGGTACAGAATATATAGGAAAAATGTACCATCAACCAATTTTTAATTGTGGATATATTCTTAACAAACTAAAACGGCTTCCATTATTGGTATTAAACCAATATCTATTCATACAAGCTAAGTCTTCTAATCGATAATTAGGCCAAAGAAATAACTTTAATTTAATTAATTCATTTTTATCTCTTTTATCTCTATCAAGATGCTTTTTTTGATCCAAAAAAGGATTCCTGTTTTTTCTGTTCTTTTTGTTACAAAATACTTGATTTTTATCCACACTATTTATATTCTTTGAGTTGAAAGAAATTAGAATTCTCAATTCTCTACGACGTCTAGATGATAAAATCTTTTCAGGAACGATAAAATCATAATGTTTTTTGTCTCTCTTTCGAATTATTATTTGATATCTTGGGATAGATTCATCCAATTTATTTTTATTGATATATCTTTGTTCTCGATATCTTTGAGGAGTTTGGTACTTACTTTTATGAACCAACGATATACTTACGGTTTGATATATAATAAAGTATCCGTCGTTTTTTACAGACAAACGAATGGGATCGATAAAAAATATCCCCTTTTTATTCAATTCTATAGGAGTCAATTTTTTTCGAATCACCATTATATCCAGATTTATTTCTTTCCTTTGAATAGACGATATAGTAGTATCTCTTGGATTTATCAGTCCAAGCAAGTAACAATATATCTTTATATTATTGATCATTCTTTCAGTTAAATTCGGAATTAAACCATCGTCTATTATCCATTGAAAAAGCAAATAGTGTTTCCGTAAGAAAATTATTTCTGGTCTCATCTTATTTCGGATATTATATTGTTTTTTCATTTTATCTTGGTTTTGTGAATATGATCCAAGGCCTCTTCGGCCCGCGGGTTCTTTTTCTTCTTGATTTCGATTCATTAATTCAGAATATCTTTTTTCATTCGATGGTCTAAAAAAATGGAATTTTTTCTTTTCATTGATGTTTTTCTTTTTATTTAAATTTAAAAGAAGTAATTTGCTTGGTATAATCCATGGTTTTATTTTGTATACATTATAAAGTGACACAAATTCTGGGAAGAACGGAAGTTTCAGATTTGTCGATATTGAGTTTAGGATTTCTTCATTCATTTCCATCCAATCAAAAAAGAGTTTCTTGTCATTGATTGGATTTATTTCGAAATTTTGATGAATCATCAGATAAAAAATATCGTTTTTATCCATTTTCTCAATTTTTTGGTAATTATTACTTCCAAGCTTAGTATTTATATTACTGCTATAATCCATTTTGGTCCAGGCCTCAATATCTATTTTTTGTCTTATAAAAAAATTGAGAATTGTCCAATCAAAATATTTTCTATCTGGATTTTTTTGCATATACATAATATCGACCTTTTCTAGATAATGATTGATAGGAATTTCCTCCAGGCTTTCAAATAAATTTTGTTTATAATTGTTGTAATTAAAAGTAATTTTTTGGTTGTTATTTAATTCTGATGGTGATCCATAAATAATATATGAGGACTTCTTAATTTCATAATTAATAGATTTATATGATAAAAGATTATATATATAGTATTTTGGAAAATTATATTTTTGGTTTGGTAATGGATATACTTTAAAATCCTTTTGTTTTTTGTGACAAAGTAATCGATCTTTTTCATACGAATTCCATTTTGTTAAATCTTTATTTTGGGTAATACCACCTTCATTTATTGTAGTTCGCCATTTTTGTGGTATTAATTCAAACCATCTAATCTGAGATAAATTGTATTGATAATGACCTCTTAACCAGTTTTTCCATTGATTCGTTTCAGAACTTGAAAGTTTTGTATGTCTTAATTCGGAATGAAATATTCCTTGTGTTACAAAATAATTTTTTATTGCAGTCTTAAGAAAAACGGGAGTTACATGATACTCAAAAATAGATCTTAACTTATACAAATTAATAACTTGGGTTTGTGATAATTTGTAAAATACATATGCTTGTGA